AGTCGAGAGAATGCTTGTATAATGGGTTTATATGGATCCTTTTTGATTGAAAGGACACATCAAAATGACATTGACATAAATTGACAAGGTAATATTTCCATTTTTTCATCAGAAGAGGCGTATCCCTTGAGACCAGAATGTATTTTCCTTGATATCCAACATAATGTATGAAAGGATCCTTGCCCAAGGATAGGATGTCCCGAAAATCATTAGTAAAGACTTCGACTAAATGGTCTATTTTTCCATAAAAATATATTCGCTCAAGAAAGACATGAGAAAATGTTAATTGGAAATGAAAGGATTGATTACGAAGAAAAAAGAAAACAGACTCGTATTCATATACATGAGAATTATATAGGAACAAGAATAATCTTGAATTGCTTTTTGCAAAAATGGAAATAGATTTCTTTGGAATAATAAGACTGTTCCAATTACAGTACTCGTGAAGAAGGAGTCGTAATAAATGCAAAGAAGAGGGATCTTTCACCCAGTAGCGAAGGGTTTGAACCAATTTTTCTAGATGGATGGGGTAGGGTATTAGTCCATCTGACACATAATTAAAATGTGGGAATTTGCCTTCTAAAAAAGGAAATATTGAATGAATTGATCGTAAATTATGAAATTTTTCTATTTCTGACTTTTCTAAAGAGGAGACTAATTGTATGGAAAATGGAATTTCCACAATAACTGCAAATCCCTCCGATATCATTTGAGAATATAAATTTTTGTTGTACCTAAAAAATGGATTTTGGTTAGAATCATTAGAAGAAATAATCAAATGATTCTGTTTATACATTCGAGTAATTAAACGTTTTACAATTAGTAAACTATATTTATTGTTATAACCTACATTTTCTAACAAAATAGATCTATTTAAATCACGATCATGAGCAAATGTATAAATATACTCCCTAAAGATAAGTGGGTATAGGAAGTCATTTTTTCGAGATCTATCTAGGTCTAAATATCTTTGAGATTTCTCTATTTTCATTTTTAATTTGACTCGATTTGATTGAAGTAAAGATAGGGGGTTTATTGGGTTATTAAATGATACATAGTGCGATACCATAAAAACAAAATGGTATAAAAAGAATAGATACCTCGAAAATAGTTAAGTTAAACTCATTAACAGACCCTCTATCCTCTCTTTTTCCCATATAATTGGTTTATCCTCATTATAGGGTAACAGGTTGACTAGAAATCCTTTATTTTTTCAAGTCAATCACTCTTTTTTGATTTTGGAAAAAAAAATGTATCAATATACTCTTTCTTCTACACATTCAACTCTCCCTCATAATGGAGAATAACTAATAGTTAGGACTCATTAAAAAAATCGAAAATCCACTCAACTCAAGAAAAAGCTCTTCCCGCATCAGGCACTAATCTATTTTTAACGTCTAATTAGATCGGAAAATCATTCAAATTTAGAATGCGAGCTCGTTGCTTTTTTATTTACCTATAATTGGAACCACGGGTCTCTATCCATTTATTAACTCGACCCAATTTTGAATTCATTTTTTTTTTATGTTCCGCACCAAACCTTCAAAGAAGGTTTATTTGGGACCGATCCGTTAAGAATAAAATATTCTTATAATTCTCCGTTGATACGACATGCTGTTTTTTCCATTCATTCCTTTCAGGATCAGTCGTGGTCTTACAAATAATACCGATGTTATGGACGAATCCCCTTTTTCGTACAAATGTGTAAAAGCTCTTAGCCGCACTTAAAAGCCGAGTACTCTACCATTGAGTTAGCAACCCAAATACAAATAAAATAATTAGGTTATTGTAGTATAGAATCGGACTAAAAAAAAAAAGAGATTTAATCGCACAACACAATCAAAACATTAAACTAACAAGAAATGAACACAAAATGAAATAGAAAAATTTCTAATCGATTCTGAACATAAAAAAAAAAGATCTGATTTAATTTAGAGAAAAGTCATTAAAAATAAGAAAGAAGAATTGCATTTATTATATTCTTAACCTTAACTCTAAATAGAAGGTAGAAGGTTGTTCAAAAAAACAATCTTTATTTTGATATATATAGAATATATATGCTCTGGGACGGAAGGATTCGAACCTCCGAATGACGGGACCAAAACCCGTTGCCTTACCGCTTGGCCACGCCCCATTTCTATTTAGATTCAACACTAATAAAAACTTATATTTAGTATTGGTTCTTTGTCAATTCCCGCCCCAATATCCAAAATATTTATGAAATGGATTAACTTGTTGTTCGCATTTTGATATGGATAGATTATAGAATTAAACTGAATTTATTGATCATAATATATAATTCCATTAAGATATTGTATGAAAATATGATTTATTTTATTCTTTTTTTAGCTGATAGTTGAAGGATTTTTGATTGGCTGAGTTTCAAGTTTTTGGTCTACCTTACGATATTTTATACCAATTTTTATATCAATGGCATATTAAAAACTCAGCCAAAATACAATTATCTTCAAGAACAAAATGTTTGTTATGCTTAATATTTTAAATTTTATTTGTATCTGTCTTAATTTTGCCCTTTATTCAAGCAGTTTTTTCTTCACAAAATTGCCTGAAGCCTACACTTTTTTGAATCCAATCGTAGATGTTATGCCAGTAATCCCTCTGTTCTTTTTTCTATTAGCCTTTGTTTGGCAAGCTGCTGTAAGTTTTCGATGAGATTTTGAATACTGTCCTAGAATAATTCATGATTTATTCAAGAATAAAAAATTATAACAATTGATAAGATCAGATAAGTCTTATAGTATAAGCCCTTAATTCAAACAATTCAAACATTGAAGTTATTGTATAGACTTGAAAAATATAGATTACCCCATTTCCTCATTCTGAACTTTTTTTCATTCCATTGAAAGAACCCTATTAGACTATTAGATTAGAGCCCTCGTAAATATCTAATTTTCTTTCATACCGAAAATTTTTGGCAACGAAAGACTCTACTCTTATTCTAAATGAATTTTGAAAAATGCTTTTTCGAGAAATTTCTAGAAACCACTTTATTTCTTGGTGTCAAAATAGGATATGTAGTATAAAAATAGAGAATCTATTTTCTTTTTTTTTTTTCCAAACCAAAAAAAGATCTTGGAGATTGTCTAATGCTTACTCTCAAACTCTTTGTTTACACAGTAGTAATATTCTTTGTTTCTCTTTTCATCTTTGGATTTTTATCTAATGATCCAGGGCGTAATCCTGGACGTGAAGAATAAATAAAAAAATAAGGCCTTTTCCTTGCTTGATTTTTATTAAATGTTCTTAGAATTTTATCTATTCTACATATTTAACTATTAGAAAATAAATTAAATAAAGAAAAAAGGCTTGAAAAAACAAATACCAAGTCATCAACGGAACCGGAAAGAGAGGGATTCGAACCCTCGGTACGAATAACTCGTACAACGGATTAGCAATCCGGCGCTTTAGTCCACTCAGCCATCTCTCCCAATTGAGAAAAGATAATTACTATGTTACATTACACAACAATACACAACAAGTAGGACTTGAAAAAAAAAAAGTCCTTTTTCTATGTCTCTTTATTTTTACTATTTATATAATTAATATATTAATAATATATTAATTATATTCTATTTATATATATATTATTTCCGCGCCCTGGCCCGTGTCACGGGCCATTTTTTGTTGAAACAAATTTTATAAGATAAAAATGCTTATTATTGAAAAGGACTATTTCCATTCTTATGATATAGAATCAACGCAACGAGTCCTCTTTTCCTAATCTCATTAGGTTCCATGAAGAAATGCATCAACGACCTGATTTTCATAATTCTTTTTTACGATTTTACGACCCTATTTTGATTAGGCTCGATTCTCTTACTCGACAAAGGGCTTATTTATATACAATAATCGCACGATAGCGGGTATAGTTTAGTGGTAAAAGTGTGATTCGTTCTATTAATCCTACTACTAATAGTTAAGGGATCCCTCGACGCCTATTCCGATCAAAAACTTTATTTCTTAAAAGGATTAAATCCTTTACCTCTCAATTAAAAATTCGAGGAAAAATATATATTCTCGTGATTTGTATTCAAGAGTCAATTATAAATTGAAAAATTGGATTATGAGATTACGAAACATAATTTTTTTTATTGGATCAGTACTTCCAATTGAATGAGTATGAGTAAAGGGCCTATGGATAAAGACAAAAAAGTGTATTTCTAATCGTAACTAAATCTTCAATTTTTTGTTTGTTTTGTATAGTCGAGATTGAAGCAAAATTAAGTATTAAATGATGGCTTTGGTTTACTATAGACATCAACATTTTAACTCGGTAGAAAAAAAATGCTTTTCCTAAGGATTCTCTCAAATAGAAATAGAGAACGAAGTAACTAGAAAGATTATTAGAATTCCCACCCCCTCGTCTAGAGGGATCATCTAGAAAGCGCATTGTTTTGAATGCATTAAGACAAAACAAAAAAAGGCTGACATAGATGTTATGAGTTAATTTTTCTTTTTTTCGCTCACGTCTTCACGTCTTATAGTATAGCTAGAATTTTTTTTTTTCATATTCCATAAAGGAGCCGAATGAAACCAAAGTTTCATGTTCGGTTTTGAATTAGAGACGTTAAAGATGATGAATCAACGTCGACTATAACCCCTAGCCTTCCAAGCTAATGATGCGGGTTCGATTCCCGCTACCCGCTTATATCTCTATATCTATATCTTAATTTCTCTAAAAAAATGTAATAAATATTCAAAATAAAATAATATTTAATCTATCATTTAATTCAAAATTTAATATTCAAGTCCCGAAACTATTTCACATATTTTTTTTTATGACCAAGAGGTGTGAAAAAAGGAAAAATTGGAATGGAAAAGCGTCCATTGTCTAATGGATAGGACAGAGGTCTTCTAAACCTTTGGTATAGGTTCAAATCCTATTGGACGCAATATTTTTACATAATATTTTTCCATTCCATATATATTTTTATTATCTCTTATTAATTCTTTTTAATTTTTATTATTAATTAATTAAT